TTGGTTGATCATTTTTAACGTCTCTAATTCAAAACTGAACATGAAATTTTGATTTCATTCGGCTCCTTTATGGAAGATTGATGTATTCATAGAGAAAGAATTACATCCATAACATCTATGTTAGCCTTTCTATTTGAATGTATCCAAAACTATTTGCTTACTAGATGATCCCTCTAGAGGAGAGGGATTATATGAAATCCGTCTAGTCTAGTTACTTCGTTCTCTATTTCTACTGGCAGGATCCTGAGGAAAAGAATTTCGTTTCCACCGAGCTGAAACAATATGCGATGCGGATGGTTCTAGTAAACCAAAACCACTCTCTTCCAGCTTGTTTGGCTTCAATTTCCTTTTTACAACACCAAAATAGAAGATCTAGTTACGATTGGAACTAAACTTTTGTATCTTCATCCATGGATCCTTAGTCATACTTATTCAATTGGAAGACTGGATCCAGTTCAAAAAAATTATGTTTCACGACTACATAATCCATTTTTATTTATTTTAATAAATAAAAATGAATTTCTAATAGGACTTTGGATACAAATCGTGAGAATGTATGTTCTTCCTCAAATATGCTATTGAGAGGTAAAGGATTAAACCTTTTTAAGAAATAAAGTTTTTGATCGGAGTATGAAAAAAAAACGGAGATACCCCTTCCCTTAACTATTTAAGTTTTTAATAGAACGAATCACACTTTTACCACTAAACTATACCCGCTACATATACATTATTGTATATAAATGGACTATTTGTCGAACAAAGGAGTGAGACGCAATCAAGATAGGATCCAAATTATGGTGTTGACGCATATTTAGTCCTGTTAGCCAGGGACTTAAAAGGGTAAAGGGCACAAAGCTTTTCAAATTTTCGAATTTTTTAAATAACATACATAAATTTCAATAAGACTATATATATATCCTTGTTTTGTTGGATTGCTAGTATTTTCGGATTGAAATTGAAGGGGTCGTTGAAGCTAGACAAAAAGAGGTACTGGCCTGGCCGGTACTTAACTAAGACCCGGCCTGGGCCGGGGGAATAAATCTTTCGTACAGAATCAAAGAAGTAAGGTATTCTTTCTATTGTATTGTAGATACTTGTTTCGAATCATTATCTAAATGTAATTCCTGATCAAATTCGTTCTTTATTTACTCTGAACTTACTTATTTTATATTAATGAAAAATAGGAAATTCCTAATATAAAATTTTATAATTGCATTTTATTTAATATTTCATTATAAAATAATAATTTATAATATATAATATAATATTAATATATATGTATAATAGTAATATATATTAATATTAATTCATAATATAAATATAGGAAATATGAAAATAAAGAAAATATTGAATTCTCCGTAATTTCTTTAATTTAAATTATTTAGATTTTATTTTCCATTTGGAGTTTGGAGAGATGGCTGAGTGGACTAAAGCGTCGGATTGCTAATCCGTTGTACGAATTATTCGTACCGAGGGTTCGAATCCCTCTTTCTCCGCTCGCTCTGATTACTCGACCCGCTTGATTTGATACTTTAGATTTCTAACTTTCAAAAGGAATTGAAATTCCTTGAATTTATCATAGGTAAATTTATAGAATAGATAAAATAATAAGAAAAGTTTAGAAAAAAAATTATTCCTCACGTCCAGGATTACGTCCTGGATCATTAGATAAGAATCCGAAGATGAAGAGAGAAACAAAGAATATCACTACTGTGTAAACAAAGAGTTTAAGACTAAGCATTATACAACCTCCAAAATAATCTTATTTTCGAAAAAGGGAATAGATTACCTATTTTTTCTTTTCAATACATCTACTATTTTGTTTAATTTGTTTGTTTAATTTTACACGACCCCCTGCAAAAAAATTAAATTTTGGAAAAGAAAGTCATTTTTACGAATTTCTTTGTATTGTATGTAATAAGATTTTTCTTTCTTACTTACAACTTAAAAAAACTTCTTGTCATATCGACAATTAGGTATTGTACGGGACCTAGACCCAGTAAACTCTTTGCTCACTGAAAGGTGAGAACGAGTAAATAAGCTGATCCAAATTCATCTTTGCGGTTATTTAATATTAATATACAATAATTTAAATTTTTGAATCGAGGGTTTATATTTATAATAATAATGTAATACTTAGTCGATCTTATTCATTTTTCGAATTTTATTATCGAATAAATCATGAATCGATTTAGATTTGGCAAAATGAGTCTATTTGGCAAAGTATTAAAAATTTTATCGAAAACTTACAGCAGCTTGCCAAACAAAGGCTAATAGAAAAAAGAAAAGAGGTATAACAGGCATAACATCTACGATTGGATTGAAAACCGCATAAGCTTCGGGCAATTTGGCAAAGAAAAAACTGTTCGAATAAAGGACAGAATTAAGACAGATACAGATTAAGCTAAAGATATTAAGCATAACAAACATTTCGTTCTTGTGTATTAGATAATTTTATTTTGATTGAATTATTTTTATAAGGGAAAAATGAAAAAGAAAGGAATTCTACTTTCATACATTATCTTAATTGAATTCTATGTAATGATCAATGAATTTTTTACATTATAATTATATATATATATATATAATTTATATGTCTTAAATCCTAGCGACAAAAATATGCTACATATGTATTTCATATGTATTTATTTTTCATATGTATTTATTATGTATTACGTATTATGTAATGTACTTTTTGGGGTATTTTTTTTTTTTTTGGGGGGGGGGGGTTGACCAATAACTAATAAGACTACTAGTCTTTACTAGTGCCAAAGTATAAAAATGGGGCGTGGCCAAGCGGTAAGGCAGCGGGTTTTGGTCCCGTTACTCGGAGGTTCGAATCCTTCCGTCCCAGATCCTATCTATCAGAAACAGAAGATAGGATCACACTGTATCCCACATAAAAATCCCACATAAAACAAAAAATCTTTAAGAGAACAAAAAGTTGTTCTGAATTCTTAGAATGTATTTTTTTTTTTCATTTTATTTTTAATAAAAATTATTTTTTGGTTTATCATTCATATTCAGAATATGCTCGTACTATAGTTATATTCATTTTTAAGTTAGTTACCCATTTAACTATAACATATTCATCAAATGTGAATTATCACATAATGCATTCTGAATTGCAGCGTGAAACAAAGGCATCCCTCTTCCCTTCCACACAACGCCTAAAGTAAAAAAAAGGTATCCCAATTTTTCTATGTGGAGATGATATGATACTAAAGAGTAGCGAGTTTTTGTTACTAATTTCATCAGTTTCATCATCAGTCTTAGAAAACCTCTAAAGTTGTGGTATGGTAACAAAATAGGAGAATTGTCGGAATTCCATTTCTTTCTATCTTATATCTTAGATTCCTCAAATAAAAATTATTGGAAATATATGTTTGTAAATCCATGTAATGTAAAGTAAGGATTGGTGGAAATTAGTATATTTTATATACTTGTACTTGAACTTTTTTATGAAATTGATGGAAAAATTGTCGAACCTGAAGTAAAACAAAATAAAAAAAAATCCATATACCATATAACCATAAAAAATCCATATGATCATATCATATAAAATAAACAAGGTAAAGTCCTATACTCATATATCATATATATAATATAATTGTAATTATATAATTATATAATTGTAAATAATTTATATAATTGTAAATAATTGTAATATGTTTAATAATATTTTTTTTATTTAATAATATTTAATATTTTTTTTATGAACTCTTGGTTGGTACTTGAAAAAGTATGATAAATCAATAGTTTCTAGAAATTTACGACCTTTTGTTTTGGGGTCGTTGGACGAGTTTATTTGATTAATAATGGATTTTGCTCCAGTTTTTTAAACTAAACATATTAAATTAAAATTAATAAATTTTAGTTTTATAGTTTTTTTGTTTGTTTTTGTTTGTTATATTATATAAATATGTATCCTTCATGATTGACCATCCTGAACAATCTGTTGGAGATGTAAATGAGTCTTTAGCAAACGTTTTTTTTTTATAAATATGTTTTATTCATATGATAGAATATCGAGGTAAATAAATTTGATCCTTACTGAACTTTATCCTTATCCCAGATTCGCAAAAAGTATATAGAATACTTTTCTATCCATAGGTAGAAAGTATGGACTATTATATACTGCTTGTTGAGCCAATGATTATTCATGATTACACATATTAAATGAAATATATTTAACCTTAAATATATTTCATCGTGGTTTTAAATTCAATTGAATTTTATTTTTTTTATATTAGAGGAATGTTATGGTAAAACTTCGTTTGAAACGATGTGGTAGAAAGCAACGTGCGACTTGAAGGACATGATCGGCTGTGGATTTTTACATCCACCATTTTCCATAAAAATGAAGATGCTCTTGTCTCGACATAATTTGTTCTGTTCCATTAGGAATCTAATTTGTCTTAGATTGATAGTACGTGATGGAGCTCGAGTAGAAAAGATTGATTTATTTATCAATATCAAGGGGAAGAATCTAGGGTTAGTGCTAATCAATCAATAAGTTAGACCAACTTTGTAAATATATCCTCAATATAAATAAAAAAAATCGAAAGGTTTAAACTTGAAACAAGTTAAAAAAAAAAGTTTTTTTTTCGATAAAAAGGAAGGTGTATCCTAGGAAATCAATTCTTCGTATTCTATTTCTATGGGTATTCCATTTATATAGAAGAAAATAACAAAAAACAAAAGGTATGTTGCTGCCCTTTTGAAAAGGAGTAAGGATCACCGAAGTAATGTCTAAATCCAATGATTTTACAAAGGAAAGATAAAGGATTCCGGAACAAGGAAACACTATTTTCAATTGTCTCAAGAAAGGGATCAGAATAATTGACTCGGGATGAGACAAACAAAAGAGGTTAGAGACGGCTCAATAAATGTTTAAGGATTCCCCTGGGACTATGTCAGAATTACCCAACTTGAGTTATGAGTACGAATGAAAATTTTTTTTTTTTTCTCGAGTTCGAGCCGTATGAGGATAAAACCTCTTATACGTTTCTGGGGGAGATTATTTATGTGCATCTATCCCAATGAGCCATCTATCGAATCGTTGCAATTGATGTTCGATCCCGACGAGAAGGGAGAGATCTTCGAAAAGTGGGTTTTTATGATCCGATAAATAATCAAACTTATTCAAACGTTCCTGCTATTCTATATTTCCTTGAAAAAGGTGCTCAACCAACAGGAACTGTTTCTGACATTTTTAGGAAAGCAGATTTATTTAAAGAAAAAATTTCGAGTTAAAGTTAATTAGTTAAAATGAAAAGTTAATTAAAAGAAAAAAGACCAAAATAAAGAAAAAAGGGGGGGGAGGAATAAATATATATATAGTGTAATTATTTACCTACAATTTTTTATCTATAATTTGTCCTTTTCCTGTTATAGGAATCCAGCAACAAACAAGGAATTAATCTTGTTTATCCTTTATTGATTGAATAAACCTGTCTGTCTTTATCTCTTCCTTATTTTATAAAAATTTCTTATTTATTTATATTTTTTTTGTTTGTGCCAATCCAACAAAAATCTTTATTTGATTTACTTCAGTTTTTTATTCGTTTTATCACCATTCTAGTCATATTTATATTGACAATGTTATATTGAACAAATATAATTGATCGTAGATAAAGAAATCTCTTTATCCTGACCCTATCCTATATTGTATTATTGGATTTGGTTTTCAATTCACTAAATCAACAAGAAAGATTTGTTCTTAGTTCAATGTTTTGATGGGGTCGCGCAGTCTAATTCAATTGGTTTTTTATTTCGATCGTATCTACATATCCAACTTTTGTTTTGAAGGGTTGGGTTGCTAACTCAACGGTAGAGTACTCGGCTTTTAAGTGCGACTATGATCTTTTACACATTTTGATGAAGCAATAAATTCGTCCAGACTTTTGGTAGAGTCTATAAGACCACGACTGATCCTCAAAGGTAATGAATGGAAAAAGCAGCATGTCGTAATACGTAATATAATAAAATAATAGATTTCTTATTTTATTTTCATTGAAAAAATTTCAAATTAAAATGAAAGTGAAATTAAGAATTTCTCCTTACTCAATTCTTACAATTTTTTTTTTGGTAGGGAAGTGGACAAAACAAATTCAAATTTAGAGTTTGGTCTAGTGAATAAATGGATAGAGCTTCATGGCTCCAATTCCAATTCTGATAAACGAAAAAGCAACGAGCTTATGTTCTTAATTTGAATTAAATGATTACCCGATCTAGTTAGACGTTAAAAATGGATTAGTGCCTGGTACGGGAAAGGATGGGGTCTCCCGTGAGGAGACCATTGATTCTTTTTTTTTTTATGAATCCTAAATATTGATTATTTGGGTTAGAGACGAATGTGTAAAAGAAACAGTATACTGATAAAGATAATTAATTCCAAAATCAAAAGAGCAATCAGGTTGCAAAAATAAAGGGTCATTATCCTCTTGTAATTATAACGAAGATAAATCATTTTTGATAGAAAAAGGGGAGTAAAAAAACCTATTGATTGGATTCCCTCTTTCCTTTACAGGTTTTTTATTATTATTGTATATATACATAATCTTCTTTATTATACATAATACTCTGTTTTGACCATATTGCACTATGTATCAGTTATTTTATAACTCAAGAAGTCTCTGCTTCACGTGGAAATATAAATGGAAGAATTACAAGGATATTTAGAAGAAGATAGATCTCGGCAACAACAGTTTCTATATCCACTTCTCTTTCAAGAATATATTTACGTATTTGCTTATGATCATGGGTTAAATAGTTCAATTTTTTATGAACCCCAAAACTCCTTGGGTTATGACAATAAATTTAGTTCAGTACTTGTGAAACGTTTAATTATTCGAATGTATCAAAAAAATTATTTGATTTATTCGGTTAATGATATTTACCAAAATATATTTGTTGGGCATAACAATTATTTTTATTTTAATTTTTTTTCTCAGATTCTATCTGAAGGTTTTGCAGTCATTGTAGAAATTCCATTTTCGCTGCAATTAATTTCTTCCCTTGAAGAAAAAGAAATACCAAAATCTCACAATTTACAATCTAGTCATTCAATATTTACTTTTTTAGAGGATAAATTATTGCATTTAAATTATCTGTCCGATATACTAATACCCTATCCCGTCCATATGGAAATCTTGGTCCAAATGCTTCAATCCTGGATCCAGGATGTTCTCTCTTTACATTTATTGCAGTTCCTTCTCCACGAATATTATAATTGGAATAGTCTCATTATTCCGAAAAAATCTATTTACGTATTTTCAAAAGAAAATAAAAGACTATTTTGGTTCTTATATAATTTATATATATATGAATACGAATTTCTATTAGTGTTTCCTTGTAAACAATCCTCTTTTTTACGATTAATATCTTCTGGAGTCCTTCTTGAGCGAATACATTTTTATGTAAAAATAGAACATCTTGGAGTGTGCCGAATTTTTTGTCAGAAGACTCTATGGATTTTCAAGGATCCTTTCATACATT